TCATCGAGAAAAACAAGGCGTATTCTATCGTAACTAGTTCCTGCTAAGAAAAAAAGCGCAGCACCAATAAATCCATGCGAAATTATTTGTAAAATGGCCCCATTAAGGCCGGTATCGGTTATAGAACTAATTCCTATAATTATGAAACCCATGTGAGATACGGAAGAATAGGCTATTCTTTTTTTTAAATTACGTTGCCCAGGAGATGTTGAAGCTGCATAGATTATTTGTATTGTGCCTATTATCATCAACGAAGGAGAAAATATAGAATGAGCGTGAGGTAATAATTCCATATTGATCCGAACCAACCCATACGCTCCCATTTTTAATAAGATTCCGGCTAGCAGCATACAAGTACTATAATGTGCTTCTCCGTGGGTATCGGGTAACCATGTATGTAAAGGTATAATCGGTAATTTGACAGCAAACGCAATAAAAAATCCAATATAGAATATTATTTCTAATGACACAGGATACGATTGATTAACTAATGTTTCTAAATTTAATGTTGGTTCATTGGAACCATATAAACCAACACCCAGAACTCCCATTAATAGAAAAATAGAACCCCCCGCAGTATACAAAATAAATTTCGTAGCGGAGTAGAGACGTTTCTTTCCCCCCCACATGGATAAAAGTAGATAAACAGGAATTAATTCTAATTCCCACATTATGAAAAAAAGTAAAAGATCTCGGGACGAAAATAATCCTATTTGACCACTGTACATTGCTAACATCAAGAAATGGAATAATCGCGAATCTCGAGTAACTGGCCAAGCGGCTAGAGTAGCTAAAGTCGTAATGAATCCTGTTAGTAAAACAGGTCCTATCGAAAGTCCATCGATTCCTAATCGCCAATGGAAATCAAAAAAGTTGATCCATTTATAATCTTCGCCCAGTTGGATTAATGGATCATCCGGTTGGAAATGATAACAAAATGCATAAGTTATTAGAAGGAGCTCCAAAACCGAAATGCATATAGTATACCACCTTATAATCTTATTCCCTCTCTGAGGAAATACGAAAATTAAAGAACCTGCAAATATGGGCAAAATTACAATTGTTGTTAACCAGGGAAAATAATTCGTGGTAAAGACAAGATATACTTGGACAAAAAACCCGTACCCCAAAAGAAATAAATTTCGTTTTTGGTACGGATTTTTGTCGGTAAAAAAAATCCAAATAGAATAAATGGATTCAAATGGAATTTTCTGAATTATATCAATAACCTAGACCCATACTGCGAGTGGTTTCATGCCATAGATAAACTCGAACGCTTAAAAAATCCGTTGGACAAGCGGATTCACATCTCTTACAACCGACACAATCTTCTGTTCTTGGAGCAGAAGCTATTTGTTTCGCTTTACATCCATCCCAAGGTATCATTTCTAATACATCCGTGGGACAAGCTCGGACACATTGAGTACACCCTATACATGTATCATAAATTTTAACTGAATGCGACATTGGGTCTAGAATTTTTTTTTCACTTGATTAATTTTCGATCTAGTTCTAGTAAAAAAAATGAAATACATATTCAAATACTAGACGAATCAATAATTTCCCAGAATTTTTGGAATCAACCTATTTCTGGATAGGAAATGGAAAAGAGATCCAAAATACTTTGATTTATTACACTTTATGAAAGTATACCTTAAGGTGCAAGATCTAGTAATCTAATTTGAATTGCTGAATATTCAAATTTTAATTTCTAAAATCGAATTTGTGAAAATTCTAATAAAATTAAAAAAAGAAATACTATTTATTTAATAAATTCGATTGATTGATACGAGTTGATTTTCTGTTACGATAAATTGAAGAAACAATAGCCGGTCCAATAGCTGCTTCAGCGGCTGCAATGGCTATAACAAAAATTGAGAAAATGCTTCCTTTTAATTGGCGATTATCAAAAAAATCAGAAAATGTTACAAAATTTAGATTAACTGCATTCAATATAAGTTCAAGACACATAAGAGCTCGAACCAAATTGCGGCTCGTGATTAATCCATAAATCCCGATAGAAAATAAAAAAGCACTCAAAACAAGTACATGCTCGAGTATCATTGACCAACCCCTTATGAATCATGATTCATTTCAATATGAACAACAATTAAACTACTTTGATTGACTAGAATATAACAAGTTAAGTTAGAATTTCAGTTAGAATTAAGAACAAAAACTAGGCTAATAAAAAATTTGTTGAACTAAAAGTTTCGAAAGGAATTCATGAATGAAAATGCAAAAAATAGACTTTTTATTTGGATTACTCGTTTTAAAAAAGAAATATTATTATTGACGAGCCACGGAAATTGCACCTATTAAAGCAACTAAAAGAATTATTGAAATGAGTTCAAATGGAAGAAAAAAATCGGTTGATAAATGAATTCCAATTTGTTGACTAGCATTTATCAAATCTTGTTCTAGAATCAGGTTTGATTTTGTAGTCCAAATAATACCATACCAGGACGTATTTATAATAGTAATAATTAATGAAACAAAAAGACTTATACAAACCAATGAAGTAACCCCGTCCCCAACAGTCCACAGATGAAACTTTTTGTCATATTCTGGGCCATTCATGAACATTACAGAAAATATGATTAATACATTTATAGCTCCCACATAAATAAGGAGTTGTGCAGAAGCTACAAAATGGGAGTTTGCTAGAATATAGAATAAAGATATACACACAAGAACCAATCCCAATGAAAAGGCCGCAAAAATTGGATTGGTAAATAATACCACTCCTAGCCCCCCTAATATAAGACCCAACCCCAAAAAAATTAAAAGAAAATCATGTATTGGTCCAGGTAAATCCATTATATATAAAATAAGAGATAAAAAAATCGGAATGTTTCATGATCTTATTGATGTGAACAGGAAAAAGAAGTTTATGCGCTCCTAATTGGGAAATCCTAATGTGTATGACTTGATGTGAATAAAGTAAAGTTGTTGGGCCTTTGATATTCTTTTTTAGCTGAAAGGGTCGTTACTCTTTAAAATCATTGGAGTAAATCAATTTTAAATACTACTAAAGTTGCGATTTTCACCAATAAATAAGAATAATCAGAATTTCTAGTTATTGAACAAGAATATAAAATAGCTTTAATTTAATAGGTGGAAATTGCTCTTCAATCACGGGCTTGCTCTGGCGAATTCAAAATTGTTCGAATTGTGTAATCGTCGATTATTGATATTGGTAAACGACCTAGAGCAATTTGATTATAATTTAATTCGTGACGATCATAAGTAGAAAGCTCATATTCTTCAGTCATTGATAAACAATTTGTTGGGCAATACTCAACACAATTACCACAAAATATACAAATTCCGAAATCAATGCTGTAATTAAGCAACTGTTTCTTTCGAATATCCATTTGCAATTTCCAATCAACAACAGGCAAATCTATAGGACATGCACGAACACACACTTCACAAGCAATGCATTTATCAAATTCAAAGTGAATTCGACCACGAAAACGCTCCGATGTGATCAATTTCTCATAAGGATATTGAATAGTTACAGGTAAACGATTAGCGTGGGATAGGGTAATCATAAAACTTTGACCGATGTACCTTGCTGCCCGTATTGTTTGTTGACCATAATTGATGAACCCAGTTACCATAGGGAACATAGAGTAAATATCAATAAAAAATAAGATTTTTTTCTTTCTCTTGTTTCTGACAAGTTGTAAATTAGATTATAGTAAATATTCTTTGTTTTTAGAATTTATAATGAAAAGAGTTGGGAAGAAGTTGTTAATAATAGATTACCTAAAGAAATAGGTAAAAGAAATTTCCATCCAAGATTTAATAATTGGTCCATTCTCAGTCGAGGTAAAGTCCATCTTGTTGCGATAGAAATGAACAAGAACAAAAAAGTTTTAGCTAATGTAATGAAAATACAAATTGTCGTTCCAAAGACTCCATCTATTTTAAAAAACTCAGAGATGAATATGGATGGAATAGGGAGATTCCAACCGCCCAAGTAAAGAACGGTTACAAATAATGAAGAGATTAATAGATTTAAATAAGACGCAACATAAAATAAAGCAAATTTAATACCGGAATATTCGGTTTGATAACCCGCTACTAATTCTTCTTCGGCTTCTGGTAAATCAAAAGGTAATCTCTCGCATTCTGCTAGAGAAGAAATTATAAAAACAATAAACCCTATGGGTTGTCGCCACAAATTCCATCCCCAAAAACCATATTTTGACTGTGCCTCAACTATATCAACTGTACTTGAACTGTTAGATAATTATAGTCGAAGATAAGATCACCCTTGTCATCGCTATTCCAGAACCGTACATGAGATTTTCACCTCATACGGCTCCTCAAGAGCCATAAATAAATCTAAGGATTAATTCGATATTCTTTAATCTTGATATGCTTGTAGGATAACGAAAGTGAAAATAAATCGAAAAATCCTGAATTAGACCAATAAAATTCTGTCTGCTATACTATAAAAAATTGCTTCGGAATTGATCTCATCCTTTACTTAAATTTTGAAGAATTTCCTTTTTATTGAGTAATAACTTAATTCTTGAATAAAAAACACTTTTTACTAATTTTACTAAATATCAATTATCAATAAAAATTTCGCCGTATTCTTATTTTTTTTTTATTATATTCCGAAAAAAGGAAACATTCATTCATGATTTATGCTATGATCAAAATGGAATTTCCGTGAATATCGATATTGGAAAAAGATCTTTTTTTTGGATTCTATTACTATAATATCCCTTTTTTTTCGTCCCTCTTATTTCTTTTATTCAGTGGGAAAAGTAAAAGATTACTTCGTTCCTGATAGTCATTCATTTAATCGGTGGATAGGAGCATACTCTGGATCGAAATTTGTGGGAGTACTGCTTGATCATTTCTACAAATTTAAAGCCTCAATTAGTATTTCTTTTATGTAAAAATCTTTCTTCAGATAACTTACATAATCTCTATTACAAATCCTTTGTGTACTTTGGTGTTCCTAATCATCCACTTTTTTGGTCAATTTCTATGGTAAGTCATGTATGGTAATACATCAAAAAAAAAAGATAGTAAAAACTTCATAGAATTGTTCTTTTCAACCCGCTTCAAGTAATGATGACTAATTAACCAATATTGGGGGAAATAACCTTGACTGTTTATGTTTTTAACCCTTGTACATAGGCAATGAGATTCAATTTTTTACTGCAAATTTCGAAGCTGTTTTCTTTCACTCATCTAACTATCTGATTTACTTTAATCAACCCGCCCCGTGAATAAAAAAAAGATCCTATTCAATACATTTTTCTTTTTAGAAACTTAAAAATAAACAGGGAAGGGTGAAGACCCATGTTTTAACGAATCACACGTAGCGATATTGATAATACAGATAGAGTTAATGGTATTTCATAACTAATTGATTGGGCAACAGCCCGTAAACCACCTAAAAAGGAATACTTATTATTTGATCCATATCCTGACATAAGAAGTCCAATGGGAGCAATGCTTGAAATAGCGATCCATAAAAAAACACCAATATTGAGATCGGCTAGAACAAGGCGAGAACCAAAAGGAATTACTGAATAACTTAGTAGAATTGATATGACTGCTATAGAAGGTCCGATACTAAATAAAAGTGCATCCCCTCTAGATGGAAGAAGGTTTTCTTTAAAAAGTAGTTTTATTCCGTCCGCTAGAGCTTGAAGAATTCCCAAAGGACCAGCATATTCAGGTCCAATCCGTTGTTGTATCCCTGCAGATATTTCTCTTTCTAACCACACAATTACTAGTACACCTATGGTAATTCCCAATACAAGAATCAAAATAGGGAAAAGGATCCATGTAGTCTCATAAACCGCTTTTAAGGATTCCAATCTGGAAAAAGAATTGATAGCTTGTACTTTTGTTGTTGTATCAATTATCATTTCAACGATCAACCTCTCCCATAATGATATCTATGCTACCTAATATCGTCATAATATCAGCCAATTTCATTTTTTTAACTAACTGAGGAAGAATTTGCAAATTGATAAAACCCGGAGGGCGAATTTTCCATCTCCAAGGAAAAATACTCTGATCTCCGATCAAAAATATCCCTAATTCACCTTTTGGTGCTTCGACTCTTACATAAAGTTCTTGTTTCGACAATTCAAAAGCAGGAGATGGCTTTTTACTAATGAATCGATATTCAAAATCATTCCATTCAGGATATTTTATTCTATTAAAGCGTCGGATTTCTAAATTCTCATAGGGACCTCCTGGAATTGCTTCTAGAGCTTGTTGAATAATTTTTACAGATTCGGCCATTTCACCGATTCGTATTAAATAACGAGCTAATGAATCTCCTTCTTTTTGCCATTGAACTTCCCAATCAAATTCGTCATAACATTCATAATGATCCACTTTACGAAGGTCCCATTGTATTCCGGAAGCTCGTAGCATAGGGCCCGATAAACCCCAATTTTTTGCTTCTTCGCCACCAATAATGCCCACATTCTCAACTCGTTCTAAAAAAATGGGATTTCGCGTAATAAGCTTTTGGTATTCAGCAAGTCCTATTAAAAAATAATCACAAAAATCTAAACATTTCTCTATCCATCCATAAGGTAGATCGGCAGCTACCCCTCCAATACGAAAATAATTATGCATCATTCTCATACCGGTGGCAGCTTCGAATAAATCATATATTAATTCCCTTTCTCTGAAAATATAGAAGAAGGGGGTTTGCGCCCCGATATCCGCCATAAAAGGGCCGAGCCATAATAAATGAGAAGCTATTCGACTTAACTCCAACATAATCACTCGAATATAGCTAGCTCTTTTAGGTACTTGAATATTTCCCAATTGTTCTGGTCCATTTACAGTTATTGCTTCTGTAAACATAGTAGCTAAATAATCCCAACGTGTTACATAAGGCAGATATTGTATAATTGTTCGGTTTTCTGCAATTTTTTCCATACCTCTGTGTAAATAACCTACTATTGGTTCACAGTCAATAACATCTTCACCGTCTAAAGTAACGATGAGTCGGAGAACACCATGCATTGATGGATGGTGAGGGCCCATATTGACTATCATGAAGTCTTTTCTGGTAGTTGGTACAGTCATAGGTTTTTCTCCGATTCATTCTTTCACAAATTCATTTTTGCATGAATTGCTGAAAACAACAAGGTATTCATCAAAATTCAAGATCTAATAAATCAAATAATTATAATTCAAAACAACTCTTCACATTAACGTGTTTTTAGTTCTCGAATGTTCAATTGACTTATTAATTCTTTATAACGTATTTCATTTTTCTTTGACAAATAAGCTAGCAGTCGTTGACGTTTTCCCAGAATTTTTCGTAGCCCTCGCTGAGATGAATAGTCTTTTTTGTGCAATTGCAAATGGGAAGTAAGTCTTCGTATCTTATTGGTAAAACCGACTACTTGAAATTCAACAGACCCTCTGTTTTCTTCTTTTTTTTCCTCCGAAATAACGGATATGAATGAATTTTTTTTCATAAATTCTTAACCTTCCTTACCTGTTTTAGCAAATATTGAATTTTACCGATCAGTAATAATAATGCCAGCTATTTTAATCTGGTATATACAATACCTTAATTGATTTATTTTATCAAAGAAACTTTGAAACTTTATAAGGTTTATTATGTTGATTCATTTCGGATATAGTGGATACGTCATCGAATTAGTATCATGGATCGGAATTGAATGTACAACAGCGTGGCTATGTATCTATTTATCTACCAAATAATAGGAAATCAAATGTATCATAAATCAATTTAAAATTGCGGATACATATGTATTCTTAACATACTAAAACGACTTCCGTTAGTAGTATCAAACCAATAACGATTCATACAAGCTAAATCCTCTAATCGATAATTGGGCCAAAGAAAGAATTTTAATTTTTTAAGTCTATTTTTATCTCGATCAAGATCTTTGTTTTCATCAAAAAATTGACTACAGTTTTTTATTCGATTCTCTATTGGGTTTAAATTCACACCATTATCGTTCCTTGAATTCAAACAAATTCGAATTCTTAACTCTCTACGACGCCTAGGCGATAAAAGATTTTCGGGAGGAAACAAATCAAAATTGTTTTTGTCTCTTTTACCTAAAAATTTTTTATCACCATTCTCACTGTATCGTTTTTGATTATTGTGGTGTTTACTCTTATGAACTAACGAAATCCCTATGGTTTGATACAGAAGAAATTGCCCGTTGCCTTTTATAGCCAGACGAATCGGTTCAATAATCAATACCCCGTTTTTTAGCAAATTTGAACGAGTTAAATCTTTCCGATCCAGCATTATATCCATACTCAGTTCTTTTCTTTCTATCGAGGATAGAAGAATTTCTATTGGATTTATCAATCGAAGCACAAGACAATATACTTTGATATTATTGATCAGCTTTTGATTTAAAGAATCTGCCCATTTCAACTGAAAAAGCAAATATCTTTTCAGGAATAAATCAATTTCTACTTCTGTACCCCTCGTGGGTTGCTTTTTCTTTCTCGGCTTTTTCATATCTGATCCTATATAATCTTCTTCAATATCTGTTTGTGCATTTGAGAAAACAGATTCAGAGTTTTCGTGAACATCGGATCCAAGATTTTCTTGACTTATGAGTTCCTTTTCATCTTCATTCTGATTCTTTAATTCAAAATATATTTTTTCATTTGATGGTATAAAAGAATTTATTTTTTTATGTCTATTGATGCTTTTATCTTCACTAACCTTTTCACTTACACTATAATTTGAAAAAAGCAGGTTAATTGGTATAACCCACGGTTTCATTTTATATGCATTATAAAATAAGACAAATTCGGAGAAAAACCAAAATTCCAAATTTGATATGGGACAGCTCAGTATTTCTTCATTCATTCCCATCCAATCAAAAAAATTTTTTTTTTTATCAGGTTGGCTGATTTCTTGATAAATTGTGCGATAAAAAAGACTTTTCTTATCAATTTTATCAACAATTTGATAGTTCTTAGATTCAGTTTTTGTTTTTTCATTCATGCTAGTACTGATATTGACCCAGGTCTCAACGTCGACTTTTTTTCTAAGACAAAAATGGAGAATTTTCAAATCCAAATATTTTCTATCTATCGTTTTTTCTCTATCCAAAATAGTTTTTCTTCCTAAAAAAAAATAATTAGTGATCGGGATATTCCACGCCATGTCAATAAATTTGTCTTTAGTTTTGTTGTAATTAGAAGTATAAGAAAATTCTTGGTTTTTATTTCCTTGGAATGGTATTCCATAACTATACCTATATGAATCATTCTTATCTTCATAAAAAAAAAAATTATATGATAAAACATCATATCTATAATTCTTTTTAAAATTCGATTTTTGATCTGGCAATAACAATAAACGGTTTTCAGAATTATTTGTGTAATTAATTAATTGTTCTTTTTGATATGAATTCGTTTTGCTTTTTTCGAAATTTTTATTTTCAACCTCACAGTGTTCAGTTACTCTATTTCGCCATTTTTGTGGCACTAATTGCGACCATTTTATCTGAGATAAATCGTATTGATAATTATTTTTCAATTTTAGCCAGTTTTTCCATTGGTTCAGCCCAGAATTCGGAAGTTTTCTAGTCTTTAGCTCGGGATGAGCTATTCCTTGGGTTCCAAAAAGATCTTTTATTTCATTTTTAAGAAATAAAGATATTCCCCGATACTGAAGGACCGATTTTAATCCATATAAGTTCAAAATTTTGGCTTGGGATAATTTGTAAAATACATAAGCTTGTGACAACAAAGAAAAATCCGACGGAATCTTCGAATTCTTATTACTAATATTATTATTAGTACTAACAAAATGGAAAAATCCTTTGTTTATAGTCCAAATAAACTGAATTTTTTTTTTATTATTAATCTTTTCAGGATTTTTTGCATTATTGGAAATGGATTTTTCAATTACATTTTTTGTTGATTCAAGAAAACGTTGTGTATTAATTCTGGAAATATTAATGATATATAAAAATATATCTACGTATATCTTTTCCCTAAAAAATTTCAAAATATAATTGAATTTACGGATTAATCGAACATTGCTTCTTTTTAATATATGACTCGTATTTTTTGACGATTCCCATTTTTTCGTACCATATGGTGTTTTGGTAGGACTAACCTTTAGTTTTTTATTGTCTTTTGCTATTTTTTCTATTTGATTTTTGATTATTCTTGTTCTACTAGTCAGATCTTTCATTTTTTTTTCTGTCGCTGAAGGATTTGTCCAATTTAGGAATCCGGTTTGAATAGATGATTCATTAATCATATGATTTTTGATTAATGAATCTTTTTCATTTTTTCTTTTACTCGATTCTTCTCTCAATCCAAATAGTCGAATTGGATTTACGTTTGACATTTTTTTTTTTATTTTTTTTAAAAACAGAAATATTTCAACAATCCAATTGTTTGTTTCATTTTCGAACTTAAAAAAAAAAAGAATTTTTTCTTTGAGTCTTTTTCGAATTTGAAAGTGCCCTTTTAGAAGTTTTCGAATTTTTTTGTCGAGTTGTTTAAAAATAGGTTGAAAAAAAGAGGGCCGCTTTCGAGGAGGACCAAAAGGAAGGTCAGTTTCCAGGCCCACAACTGTTAAAAAACAAAACTCATCTATTCGATTTCGTTTTTGTTCGTTTTTTTTTATTCGATCTTGATCAGACGGTTGTATTATAGATCTGTGCCAAGGTTTTAGACAGAAAGGAAATAATATCTTTATCTGAATACCATCTGTTAACCAGTTTTTAGGAAATTCAGTTTCTGATAATTGAACGCCGTTATAGGTGCATTTAACATGCATTTCGCTATTCCACTCTTTGAAATCATCCGACCACTCGGGTCGTTGGAATAATAACAGACGACTGAAATTTTTTGCTATTATCAATAAAGGCAATAGAATATATTTTCTAAGAATTGACTGAGTTATTAGCATCAAACCTCTTATTATTTGAGCAAATGGAATAGTATCCCAGGCTTCGGCTATTTCTATTCGTATGTTTTCTTGGCTTTTGTCGTCGTTTTTATTGTATTTTTTATTTTTATTTTCCTCCTTCAATTCTTCGTTTTTATAATCAGAAATCCGCAATTCTGAGTTTTGTCCCATACAATTTTTTAAAATCCCTTTAATTAATCCGGAAAAAGTAGCCGAAAAAAAAGAGGATTTATCTATTCTGTCTAAAAAAAGCGGAGAATGTATATTTGGTTGAAACAATTCCCAAATAACTATTTTACGTCTTTGAACACGCATGGAACCTATGATTATTTCTCGACGAAAATCAGATTGTTGTGAATAACGTATCAAAGAAACTTCACCTGCTTGCTCAGATATATCCGCGGTATTTGGGGCAGGATTGTCGGTATTCTCTTGCTTATCGGTATAAATAACTACACTTTTCCAATTTCTTGAGCGAATTTGATCATCGATTGGCACCGACACGTCTTTTTCATCTGGTCTATCCTCTGGTTCTAAATCGTCGACTAATTGGTATGACCAACGAGGAACCTCTTTACTTATTTCTTTTATTCCAATCGATTCTTTTGGAATTGTTTGGGGAAAGGAATCCGGTCTGATTGTATCAACTAAAAATTTTAAAAATCTTTCTGGATCTTCGGAAACAATTTGTTCGTGTTTTGAAAGTAAAGACACTCTCTTCTGATTGAACGTGGCTTCCCCGTCAAATTGACTAACGAAATGTCTAATTTTTGCTGATATTGAGTTTTGATCTTTTTTATGTTCAAATTCTTGGTAATTAGAATCATTATGTAGAACACTATGAATTTTATTTATAAAAATCTCATCTATTAAATTTTTTACTGTCGTTTTCGTTATAATGGATGAAAGCCTTTTTTTTATTATACCCCGATAGGATCCATTTAATAAAGGATCGTGGTTTTTTTGCAAATATTCAATTTTATTTTTAGTTTTATCATTGCATAATCTAGTTTTTTTATCGAGTACATCTATATAAAAAAGTCCTTTGTCTAGAACTGTAATTCTATTAGCAAATTCATTGCTTAAGCTGTTTTTTTTTTGTTCGTTCGTATAAATCCAATAATTGTATAGTTCATCATCATATAAGAATTTTTCTGTTGTAGCCAAAGAAATCTTTCTTTTTATCATTTCCCAGAAAATGGATAAACTAGGTGGATATGTAAAAGAAATTCTTTGTTTTCCATCATTTTGACATGTATAAAAAAAATATTGTGACATTTCATTTCTTACCGCATTTTCAAACCGATTGCTTTTTATATATCGCGTTGGACGATTCCAACGTTTATAGTCGAAAAGAAGAAAAAGAAGGGGTTTTTGAAACCAGAATAGGTTTTTATTTTCTTCTTTAAGTATTTCGAACTTCGAAATATCTTGATTCCCAGAATAAGAAGTTGGGTTATTTTTATAGTATGCTTCTTTTAAGTGCAAGTGAAATTCATCCTTTGTTTTGTCCTTTCCATTCACTCGGATCTTTCCCATTTCATCCATTTTTATTTTGTCCGGA